AAATATTCTCATTATGAACTGAGCGGGGCTAGTGTTTTTACAAAAAATCTCTAGCCAACCTTCTTACGCAAGAATTTTTACTAACATCAAACGTCTTGATACTAAATAGAAAGGATAACTCCAACAATTTCTTTGTCCTCAACGCCTCCTAATTTCCGGGAAATAGTCACTTCAACAGTCTTCGATGGTTATACGGGTATCCAAAGTACGAACGAGATGGATGTTTGTTGTCCCAACCATTTTTTTAGTCCCAATCCAGATAAGAAGAGGGGGTAGGTAAGTAATTTTTAACAAAGGTTTCGTGTTGTCGATTGCTAGGTGTAGTGCGTCTTCCCCTCTGCCCCCTATTCCTACTATATTACTAGATTGACCTGTAATACAGAACCCATAATAGGTGTAACCTTTCGCTCAATACTAAAATCGATAACTGAAGCATAGTATCTGAGGCTGCATCAATCGGGGATACACGACAGAAGGAATTGTTCTATTTCTAAACTTCACCTTCAACAAGCGTAGGTTTATTTCAAAAATATAAAATAAAATATATAATAAGAATTTTTTTTATTTCTATCCCCAATCGTGTGCCTTTCTCGTAAAACTAGGAGAAGTAAAAGGAAATTAAATAGAAATAAAAAAAAAGAATCAAATCACACCATCTCTGTAATAAGTAAATGCCTCTTTTTCTCCTGAAGTTGTCGGAATTATTCGTAATAAGATATTGGCCACAATTGAAAAGGTCTTATCAATAAAATTTCCATTTATCCGCGATCTAGGCATAGGTATCAATCCATTCTATAATTCTTCTCATTACCCCTCGTGGGAAAATGATTCCACAAACAAAGGATTTGTACAGTACGAAATAACATAAAAACAGATCCAAATAAATTTAAATTTTAAATAAAGATATGAACCTTCTACTACCTACTACTTATATTTATATATTCTTATATTTATTCCAAATACCCAAAGTGCTCCTTTTTCAAGAATCAATAAGAAATAGTTCAATCCTATTCGAATTTATACAAATCAAATTTAAATGTAGTAGTATAGGAATTATTCCGATTTCGTTGAAGCGGAAGAATCAAGTAAGTTTTCGATTAGGTCAAAAAAAAAGTTTTGATTGAATTATGATCTAAAGAGGAAAGGGATCCAAAGAGGAAAGGAAAAAGAATCGAATAATCGTTCTATTCTATGATGGAAATAGAATAACCGTTTATTTTTGTTGTGTCCATAGCGAGTATACACTATAAACAATCAAATAGAAATATCCCTGGAATGATTCATGAATTTGTAATATATCGATGGAATAAGGAATTTGTTGGTGAGAACTTTAAAACTAGTAGAAAGTCATTTTCGAATTTTTATGGAATTGTAGCCTAAACCTAAATAGAACCATGGTCAAAGAGTATCCATTAATCATACATGGTCTAAAAAAAAAAATCCATTCATCAATCAGTTGATTCGTTCTAATTCATTGATTTAATCTGATATAGAAATACCAGATTAAAGGGCGGGAACATCATCTTCGCAAATATGAATCAATATATATTTTATTTATTTTATCCTTTCACAAGAAAAAAGAAAAAAAAAATTTCAATTACTATTAGTTCCTAGTATTATTCATAGAATTGGTTGGTCATACCTATCTAAATCTAAACAAAAACCTAACCTAATATAAAAATAGAATATTAATATAATAAATAGAAATATATAATAATAGTAATGTCTCGCTATTTCTTCGGTTTCTGAGTCATAATCATTGTGTTGGAGAGATGGCCGAGTGGTTCAAGGCGTAGCATTGGAACTGCTATGTAGGCTTTTGTTTACCGAGGGTTCGAATCCCTCTCTTTCCGTACTTTTACCTAATTCGCTAACATTCCTAACTGTAACAAATCAAACAATAAGAAATACCATTATTAGAACATAACAGTTAGGTCCTTCATTTTTATATATATTTATTCTTGCTGCGGTACGTAAAATACTGGAAAGAATAGACAAGGAGTGAAAATCTTTCTGCCGATCTATGATACATGAATAGGAAAAATCCGGGACGGGGTAGGATATATGAGGGAGAGAAAATCCGGATCAAACCCCTTACTTTAAACCTTAAATCAATAAATCAATTTACTTTAGCAAAAGAAAGGGGCCAAATTGTCCGAACCCTTTGCTTTGTATTTTATTTTTTATTTATAGGGTTAAGTCTGACGGGAATAATATTCTACCACTAGCAATTCATTTATTTTCAAACCCACCCACTTACTATCTATTATTTGATTGACTAATCCTTTATATGGGAATGGGTGAAGAGTCAAATGTTTGGGCAATTCCTCAGGGGGGGATGAATCAAGATAATTTTGAATTAGAGCTCTAGATTTTTGTTCATCCCTCGCCATAATAGTATCGTGGGGTTTGCAACGATAACTTGGTATATCTACTATACGTCCATTAACTAAAATATGTCTATGATTAACTAATTGGCGGGCTCCAGGAATAGTCGGAGCCATACCCAATCGAAAAAGGATGTTATCCAAACGCATTTCAAGTAATTGTAGTAAAACCTGACCTGTTGACCCTTTGGCTTTTCTGGCGATACGAACGTATTTAAGTAATTGTCGTTCTGTAATACCATAATGAAAGCGCAATTTTTGTTTTTCTTCTAGACGAATACGATATTGAGATCTTTTCCCGGAACGTGATTGGTTTCTAAGATCATTCCCGGCTCTAGGCCTTTTATTTGTTAGTCCAGGCAAAGCCCCTAGACGGCGTATTTTTTTGAAACGAGGCCCTCGGTAACGCGACATAAAGACTCCTTTCTTTATTTAATTTATTTTTTATTTTTCAAAATAAACCTAAATTCAAACTGAACTAAATTAGAAATAAAGCGAAATTCCCTGAAGTATTGTATTACAATGAATAATGAGATGAATTGTATTGTATAAATATCATATACGAACCCATTTTTTTATTATTTTTTTTATTATATACAATTATATATATATAATAAAAATTATATTGTATTAAATATTTTGTATTAAAATAATGAAAATTATGTAAGTAAAATAAAAGGAAAAGAGTCTTTTTTTTGATTTGTTCGGGCGAGATTTAACCCTTTCATTTCCCTTTTATTCATAGTTGGAAGTTTCTACGACATAATATAAAAGATTGGTAATCATTTGAAGAAGGGAAAAGCGCCCTTATTTTTTGTTCATTGATTTCAAACAAAAAATTATCCATCATATCATGTAATAAAATAAAATAAAAAAAAATCTAACAAATCAAATAAAAATAGAGAAAAGCCGGCTATCGGAATCGAACCGATGACCATCGCATTACAAATGCGATGCTCTAACCTCTGAGCTAAGCCGGCTTACAGAAATTTTACATGTATAGGAATTCAATAAACTATATCTTAGTTTAGGCTTAGCTATTAACTATTCATTTTTCATTTTTTTTCTTTTATGATATGCATTTAATTTCAAATAAATATGTTTATTTCTATCTCTTTCATTTCTCTATATATTCTATTTTTATATATTCTATTTTTTTTTGTTCGTCTAGAACAATTTAAATTCAATTTCGAAATTCTATGAAATTCGATTTCTATTTCTATTTAGTTTAGTAGGGCTATGAATTTTCAAATTCATTTCAAATCTATTCAAATCTAATCGAAAATGAAAAAAATTTCATTTTAGTTATAGAAGTTATAGGGGTCTGCCCTAAGAAAACCTAAAAAAAGGAAGAAGAAAAGGATACGAATAAAAAAATTTGAAATTAATTAAAATTTAAATAATTAGAATCGAAAAAGCTAAAATCCAGATCATAATAACATAATATAATAAGGCATTCTTCTGCTTTCATTTAGACACTAAGATGAAAAACAAAGAATCGACCTTTTGAGTATTAAAAATTACATGGGAAAATGAAAGGAGAGGAGGATCTATAGAGTATATATCCATCTATATTGAATTGCAGCTACAGAAATGATAGAATCATGTCTGATTAGACAAAATCAAATTATAGGCTTCCAATAGAGATGAAAGAAGATAGAAAAAATAAAACAAATAGGAGGAAAAACCTTTCGGTATAGTAATCCGTATCAAATCGAATTCATTCGAAGGTTCCGGAAGAATAAAAGGAAAAGGCATCACACTGAGATCCTAATAAAAAAAAGGGGGGATATGGCGAAATCGGTAGACGCTACGGACTTAATTGGCTTGAGCCTTAGTATGGAAACCTACTAAGTGAAAACTTTCAAATTCAGAGAAACCCTGGAATTAATAAAAATGGGCAATCCTGAGCCAACTCCTTTATTTATTTTCAATTAAAACGAAAAAAAGGATAGGTGCAGAGACTCAAAGGAAGTTGTTCTAACAAATGGGGTTGACTGTGTTGTTATAAGAATTCTTCCATCGAAATCCCAATTCAAAAAAAAAAAAGGGTAATGCCTTATTCTTATATACCTTATATATATCAAAAAGATGGACAATAAAATATTCATTCATCAAATAATTCACTCCATCGTATGATAGATCTTTTGAAAAACGGATTAATCGGATGAGAATGAAGATAGAGTCCCGTTCTACATGTCAATACTGACAACAATGAAATTTATAGTAAGAGGAAAATCCGTCGACTTTAAAAATCGTGAGGGTTCAAGTCCCTCTATCCCCAAAATCCCAAAAAGCTTATTTCACTCCCTAACTAGTTATCTTTTTTATTTTCATTAACGGTTTGGAAGGTGGTTATGGTTCTCATTTTTTTTTTTCTTTTCTAAATGGATCCGGGCAGAAATGTTTTTCTCTTAGCGTAAGTCTTGTGATATGTATGATATACATACAAATGAATATCTTTGAGAAAGGAATACTCATTTGAGTGATTCACAATCGATATTATTACTCAAACTACTCACACGAAAACCTTATAGAAAAAGTCCTTCTTTTTGAAGACCCCAAAAATTCCGGTACCTAGATTAACACTTTGTAATACTTTACTTTTCGTCC